CCCAGAAATGAGACATTGGAAGAATCTTTTTGGTCTTCCAATATCAATAGGTTGATTGTTTCGCTCCTGTATCTTCCAAAAGGGAAAAAGATTTCTGAGAGTTGTTTCATGGATCCGCAAGAGATTACTTGGGTTCTCCCAATAAATAAAAAGTGTATCATGCGGAGTTCGCGATGGTGGAGGAACCGGATCGGAAAAAAGAGGGATTTTAGTTGTAAGATATCTAATGAAACCGTAGCTGGAATTGAGATCTCATTCAAAGAGAAAGATAGCAAATATCTGGAGTTTCTTTTTTTATCCTATATGGATGATCCGATCCGCAAGGACCATGATTGGGAATTGTTTGATCGTCTTTCTCCGAGGAAGAAGCGAAACATAATCAACTTGAATTCGGGACAGCTATTCGAAATCTTAGGGAAAGACTTGATTTGTTATCTCATGTCTGCTTTTCGTGAAAAAAGACCAATTGAAGGGAAGGGTTTCTTCAAACAGCAAGGAGCTGAGGCAACTATTCAATCAAATGATATTGAGCATGTTTCCCATCTCTTCTCGAGAAACAAGTGGGGTATTTCTTTGCAAAATTGTGCTCAATTTCATATGTGGCAATTCCGCCAAGATCTCTTCGTTAGTTGGGGGAAGAATCAGCACGAATTGGATTTTTTGAGGAACGTATCGAGAGAGAATTTGATTTGGTTAGACAATGTGTGGTTGGGAAACAAGGATCGGTTTTTTAGCAAGGTACGGAATGTATTGTCAAATATTCAATATGATTCCACAAGATCTATTTTCGTTCAAGTAACGGATTCTAGCCAATTGAAAGGATCTTCTGATCAATCCATAGATCATTTCGATTCCATTAGAAATGAGGATTCAGAATATCACACATTGATCGATCAAACAGAGATTCAGCAACTAAAAGAAAGATCGATTCTTTGGGATCCTTCTTTTCTTCAAACGGAACGAACAGAGATAGAATCAGATCGATTCCCGAAATGCCTTTTTGGATCTTCCTCAATGTCCCGGCTATTCACGGAACGTGAGAAGCAGATGAATAATCATCTGCTTCCGGAAGAAATCGAAGAATTTCTTGGGAATCCTACAAGATCAATTCGTTCTTTTTTCTCTGACAGATGGTCAGAACTTCATCTGGGTTCGAATCCTACTGAGAGGTCCACTAGAGATCAGAGATTTTGGAAGAAAAAACAAGATGTTTCTTTTGTCCCTTCCAGGCGATCGGAAAATAAAGAAATGGTTGATATATTCAAGATAATTACGTATTTACAAAAAACCGTCTCAATTCATCCTATTTCATCAGATCCGGGATGTGATATGGTTCCGAAGGATGAATCGGATATGGACAGTTCCAATAAGATTTCATTCTTGAACAAGAATCCATTTTTTGATTTATTTCATCTATTCCATGACCGGAACAAAGGGGGATACACGTTACACCACGATTTTGAATCAGAAGAGAGATTTCAAGAAATGGCAGATCTATTCACTCTATCAATAACCGAGCCGGATCTGGTGTATCATAGGGGATTTGCCTTTTCTATTGATTCCTACGGGTTGGATCAAAAAAAATTCTTGAATGAGGTATTCAACTCCAGAGATGAATCGAAAAAGAAATCTTTATTGGTTCTACCTCCTCTTTTTTATGAAGAGAATGAATCTTTTTATCGAAGGATCAGAAAAAAATCGGTCCGGATCCACTGCGGGAATGATTTGGAAGATCCAAAACTAAAAACAGCGGTATTTGCTAGCAACAACATAATGGAGGCAGTCAATCAATATAGATTGATCCGAAATCTGATTCAAATCCAATATAGCACCTACGGGTACATAAGAAATGTATCGAATCGATTCTTTTTAATGAATAGATCCGATCGCAACTTCGAATATGGAATTCAAAGGGATCAAATAGGAAATGATACTCTGAATCATATAACTGTAATGAAATATACGATCAACCAACATTTATCGAATTTGAAAAAGAGTCAGAAGAAATGGTTTGATCCTCTTATTTCTCGAACCGAGAGATCCATGAATCGGGATCCTGATGCATATAGATACAAATGGTCCAATGGGAGCAAGAATTTCCAGGAACATTTGGAAGATTTCGTTTCTGAACAGAAGAAGCGTTTTCAAGTAGTGTTCGATCGATTCCGTATTAATCAATATTCGATTGATTGGTCCGAGGCTATCGACAAACAAGATTTGTCTAAGTCACTTTGTTTCTTTTTGTCCAAGTCACTTCTCTTTTTGTCCAAGTCACTTCCCTTTTTGTCCAAGTCACTTCCCCTTTTCTTTGTGAGTATCGGGAATATCCCCATTCATAGGTCCGAGATCCACATCTATGAATTGAAGGGTCCGAATGATCAACTCTGCAATCAGTTGTTAGAATCAATAGGTGTTCAAATCGTTCATTTGAATAAATTGAAACCCTTCTTATTGGATGATCATGATACTTCCCAAAGACCGAAATTCTTGATCAACGGAG